CTAAAAATAAGCTAAATCACTACCAAAAAACTTTATTGAACCCACCATCATTAACAAACCAAAAATTCTACTCATAACACAAAAACAAATAAAATAAAAAAACATAAACTCCCTAATAAAAGAACAATATAAAAAAAAACAACCCAAAACCAAAAACTCAAAGCCAATTAAAACATAAATTAAACGACTAAACTTAAAAACAATTATCATAAAACCAAACAAAAACAAATACAAAAACAGAACGCAAAGCACCGCAAAAATTTAAAAAAAAATTTACAAAACCTAAAAACACAAATATTAAACCCACTAACCACAGCATAAAACCTAAATAGCACAACCAATAACTAAACTCCAAACCACCCAAATCAGAAAAATCCAACAAAACACAATCCCAACCAAAAAAAATAAAACCAAAAAACAAAACAAAAAATACAACCACTCTATAAACATAAAAACACAGCCTAGAAAAATAAACAATAATAACAAAAACCCCACTCAAAAAAAGTATACAAACATAATAACTATATCACACATGACCACAAAAACTCAACAAAGGACAAAGTCCCAACAAACTAAAAATTAAAAAAAAACTTCTCTTCATAGGATCTCAACTCAAATATCTCAAAACAGAAAAAAAAACAGAAAATAAAAAACAAAAAAACAAAACCACATGATCATTAATAGCCTCGTTGTAAGCGAAACATAGATTTACTCTAGATCATCAGCAAAATCCTTCAAAGTCCAAATTTGATATTCCATAAACTAAACGCTGAACCACTAATAAAAAATAACACAAAAAAATACCAAAAACTTAGACAGTAACTTCATAAAACTCCTAGATTCTACAAAAAGAACCAAACCCAAAACAAAAATACCCATCATAGCAACACATAAATACACATAACTATCACAAAACAATAAAGCACCTAATCAACTAAAATCCACCATTATAAAAAAAATATAAACAAAGAACAACAAAAGAAAAAAATAATTATCAAAAAAAAAAACCCAAATTAATAGAAACAGAACATAAAAAACAACTAACACATTCTTATAATTACAAATTACAAATTTTTTATTAAACTACGTTAGCAACAATTTCAACAATAAACAAATACAAACAAAAATAATCAAACCACATCAACAAAATGCCAATATACAATACCAAACTCCAAACCTAAATTATTTAAAGAATTAAAATGATTAAAAAACAAACGAAACAAATTAAAAAGCAAAAATAAAGTACCCCCAGTCACATGGGCCCCATGAAAACCGGTAGATAAATAAAAAATACTACCATAAGAACAATCCGAAATTGAAAAGGAAGCCATCCTATACTCATCCACCTGTATTTTAATAAAGAACAAACCCAAAAAACAAGTCACAAACAAAGGCATTACCCTATCTTTATTAACCAATAAACAATGATGAGCTCATGTGACAGTTAAACTTCTAGTCAACAAAATCATTGTATTCAAAAAAGGCACACCCATAGGGTCCATTATCTCCACACCCCTAGGCGGCCAAGCTCCCTCGTCCCTAGAAACAGCACAATCAAAAAAAAACCAAAAAATACTAAAGAAGAACATCACCTCTCTAAAAACAAATAAATACATCCCATAACGGAATCCTTCACTAATACGAATATTGTGACAACCAGATAAAGACTCCATTCCTACATCCTTACCCCAAAAAATCAAAACAAAAAAAATAACCATCAAACTATAAAAAACACTATAATAAAAGGAAAATAATAAAAAAACAATAAAAGACCTAGCCAAACTTAAAATACCTAAAGATACCATAACAGGTAAAATAGACGAACCTAAAACATGAAGAGAATGCTTAATACAAGTTATAACAAACAGAATACACAAAACAAAAATAAATGCACATCTATACAAAACCTTACTAAATCAAAACAAAAAAAAAATAATCAAAACCAACAAAAAATAAAAAATAGTATAAAAAAAGGATATAATACTAAAAGGATACTCCACAGAACACTGCCCCAATCAACTCAAAACAACAGAAAAAATAATAAAACAATAAACAAAAAACCTATTTAATAAATCAATAGCTCTTGCATAATTATCCAACAACAAAAAAAACATAAAAACTAAGACCCTCATCAACAACAATAAAATTCCCAAGATCTTCCTAGGAACAGAACGCAAAATAGCATAAGCAAACAAAAAATATCACTCTGGCACAATATGAACAGGACTATTTAAAATACTTGAAACAATAAACATCTCAGGATCCCCCATCAGAAAAGGAAAATAAAAAACAAAAACAAAAAACAATATTCAAAAGATCAAATTATAGGAATCCTTTACCCAATAAAAAGGATAAAAAACAACTTTTTCTAAACCACCATAAACACCTACAGTAGAGGTCCTCCCACTCCTATGTAAAGAACCTAAATGAAAGCCCACTACAACAAAAACAAACCAAGGTAACAAAAAATGCAAAGCAAAAAACAATTTCAACGTAGAGCAAGAAACCAAAAATCTCCCCCAAATTCACAAAATAACATCACGACCAATAAAAGGAATCACACCAACTAAACTAGTAATAACAACACAGGCCCAATATCTCATTTGAGCTCAAACCAACACATAACCCATAAAAGACTCTAACATAACAAAAATCATAATTATAAGACCTCTCAGCCACACACCCTTCAAACGGAAACTATAATTATACAAACCCTTAAAAAAATGCAAATACAAAAAAACAAAAAACAAACTTGCACCATTAAAATGTATAATTCGGAATATTCAACCCCAATTAACCTCATATATAATATACTGCACACTTTCAAAAGACAAAACACTATCATTTGAATAATAAAACCTTAAAAAAAAACCAGTGAAAATCTGAAAAGACAAAATCATTCCCAACATACTTCCATAATTTCAATTTAAATCAAGAGACTTTCTAGCAGGCAAAACAATTAGAGAACCCCAAAAAACATTAGATAACACAACTCTAAATTCCCAATCCCATCAAGATTAGATTTTACATAAACTAAAAGAGCACACAAAACCTCATTGACCAAAACAAAGAATTCTTATTAAAATAAAGTGTAAAACTAGAGCCAAATCTCCTACATGCAAAATAGGTATCTTAAATTAAACTATAGCCCCTAAATAAAAACAGCGCCTAAAAAACTACAACAATAAAAATAAGAAAAATAAAACAACAACAAAATTTAAACCCTTCCCGCCAAAATAGCTATAAAAATTACTACTAAAATAAAAAAAACCAGAATAACTATCCAGCACCAACTTTATCAACACACTATCTAAATAACGATTATTTAAATTTAAACACAAAAAAGATTTAGGTAAAAAATCAAAAAAAAACTTATATTTAATATCGTCAAAACCAAAAATAAAAAAACATAGAACAGAAAAACACAAAAAAATCAACACAAAACAAAAAAAACTAAAAAAATCAAAATATAAAAAACTCAAAGGCACAACCATAAAATTTATCACTAACCACCAAATAAAAAAAACAGACATAATAACTAGCACAACACTACAAAAAGAAAAAAATCACCTCACACCAACATAAAACATAGAAAAAAAGAAACTACCAAAAAAAGAACCCAAAATACGATAACAATAAAAAAAAGTAAAAACTACTGAAAAACCAAAAAACAAAAAAACCCCAAAGCCCCAACTACTAAAAAAATAAAACTCTAGTAATATCTCTTTACTAACAGCCCCACTCAAAAAAAAAACACCACACAAACACATTAAACACACATAAATTTGAACCCAAACTAACCCAAAACCTCTACTCACATAACTATAACCACGACCGTCCTGCTGACCCCCAAAAGAATGAATCAAATACCCAACCTGCATAAATAAACAACTTTTAAAAATCGCATGACTCAAAATATGGATAAAAGAAAAAAATACCAAACCCAAACCCAAACCAAAAAAACAAAATCCAATCTGAGACAGGGTTCTCAAAGCCACCATTTTTTTTAAATCACACTCAAAACAAGCGCTAAAGCCAGAAATAAATATGGTCAACAGACCAACAAAAAACAATAAAACCATAAAAAAATCCAAAAAAATTACATCAGAAAAACAAAAAGCCAAAAATAAACCAGCAGTAACCAATGTTCTGCTATGAACAAGAGCCCTAACAGGAGTAGGGGCCCTTATAGCCTTAGGCAATCACCTACTAAAAGGAATCTGGGCCCTCTTCGTCATACAACCAAAAAAAAAAAAAATTAAAGAAGAAACACCCAAAACTATAACAAAAACAAAAGACTCTCCAAAAATGAATAAACCCCTAAAAACCAAAAAGACACACACATCACCCAAACGATTTAATATAACAGTATTTAAAGAACCAGGACAGCTATCTCAATTTCCATAATACAAAACTAAAAAATAACTAGACACACCCAACACATCTCAAGAAATAATTATACTCAAACAATTATCTCTAAACACAACCCCGACTATACTAAAAACAAAAACCATCAAAACAACAACATAGTAACTAAATATTAAATCAAAAGACATATAGTAACAACTATATAACAAAATACAACCAACAATTAAAAAAAGTAAAAATCCAAAAACAACCCTAACCCAATCAACATGAAAACTTAAATCCAATAAATCCAACCCCAAAATCCTAAAAGAAAAACCCACATTACCCAAAATAAAAAACAAAATAAAAAAAAACAGAATTAAAAACAACAAAACAAAAATAAATATATCCAAAAACAACCCAAACCAACTTACCAAAAATAAACTCAACTCAAAATCCTAAAAAAACAAAAAAAAACAAAACCGTAAAACCTAAACCTCTTAAAACCTCCCTAAGAATAATCCCCAAAAATATAACAACCTCCAAATCAAAAAAAACAAAAAGAACCATAATCACAAAAAAATTAATACTAAAAGAACTATACACGCCACCTAAAACACTAAAACCACACTCAAAAGGACTACTCTTCATTAAACCCTGATCCTTAAAAGATAGCACTAAATACACTAAATAAAAAATAAAAACAAAAATAACAACCAACAACAAATAAAAAGCAAAAACAAACAAAAAAGTTTTAAACCCTAAACTCCTTCCTTTCGTACTAAAACCATAAAAAAAAAGTAATTTACAAGATAAACCACTCTATCTCACGATGAATTAAACTAATATCACGTAAAATTTACTAAAAGAAGAACAGTCTCAAAAAAAAAAAAACACGAGTACTGCCCCGCCAACAATCATGATACAACATCGATGTAAGGCCTGAAAATGTATAAGAACTACAAAATACTAAACCCCCTGTTAACTCCGAAGTAATTACTAAACATAAAAAAGTAATTATCAATACATAAAAACTTTACCCCAAAAAAATATAAACAATAGCAAAAACTAATGATTAAAAATAATTTCCGAAGACTTATCTTTGTTAAAATACAACTATAAATTATTATACCAAAAAATAATTCAAACAAAAACAAATAAATAATGAAAAAATACTCCTTTCATACAAGAAACCAATAAAGAAACAAATAACCTCGCTACCTTAATGTCCTCACGCTAAAACAGCCATTTAAATTCTCATTGAGCAGAAGCCAGCTAAAAACAAAAGCCTCAGTCTTTAATAAACATTTTCCCCAAATACTATTAAAAAAATTATATTAAAATTATAAACAACACTTCAAAAAAATTACTAAAAATAAAATAATAAAAATAGTAACATATTACTACTAACAAAAGCAAAAAAAAAAAACAATACACTATTAAAAAAAAGCCTAAGCCCAAAAACAAGACAAGAAAAAATCATATCCCTAAACCTCATAAAAAAACCAAAAAAACAGTTATCCGACAAGACGACATATAGACACAAAAAAAAAAATTAATTAAGTTTTATAACAACACAAAAAAATCATTTTTAACCCCTGACATTCTATAAATGATAAAAACCAAAATCCTAATTATCTGATATGCAATACCAAAAAATAAAAAAAAAAAATTTAAACACCAAAAGCAACTATATAAAATAGCATATAAAATAAAAGTGAAAGGCTCAAAACACTTCAATCCGTAATAGAATATGGCTACCCATTCTAAACCCCCACACCAAAAAATAAAAAACCAAATTATTACACTATATCAAAATAAAGAGCCTGTACATTTTATAAAATATTATAACAATCAATAATAAATTATATTAATATAAATAGTATTAATATTTAATGGCTTGAAGGGAAGGAAGCCATTAAACCATTATAACAATATAAAAAAATATTACACACCAATTAAGTAACCCCCTCCAACCACACTCAGAAATTTCATGAAAAAATAAAAATTAAGGCCCTAACCTTTTACTCCACAAGCAAAAATTCCAAAAAACTAACAGGCCAAGAACGCCTATATATTCAATTAATAAAACTTTGAGGCAGAGTTCTCTCTACCACAATAGGTATAAAACTATGAAAAGCCCCACAAATCTCAGAACACTGACCATAAAAAACACCCAGAATAGGAAAAGTACAAATCAAATGACCCAAAACCCCAGACAAAGCATCTGCCTTAATAGACAAAGAAGGTAAAGTCCAACAATGAATAACATCGTCCGAGGTAATTATAAATCCCACGTGTAATCCACAAGGCACCACACAACGATTATCAACATCCAACAAACGAAAACCACCCATCGCCAACTCATCCACAGGTCTTATATAAGAATCAACTCTCACCCCGTCACCCACTCTGTAATCATAAGTTCAGTACCATTGGTGACCAACCACCCCCACACTTACACACTCATCAGGTAAATTAAAAACATCATATAACAAAACTAGAGAAGGAAAAACCAAAATTGATAAAATACCAATAGGGATCAAACTCATAGTCAACTCAATAAAAAACTTATTTATTGAAAAATCCTTAGAATATAAATCGGTTCTCATTATATTAAAAAATGACATAGAAACAAAAATCAAAATAACCACTAAAAATCTACAAGCAAAATTATAAAACCACTCGGTATGCATAGAGTGGTGACTCGACAAAAATCCCAAACCAAAATCAATAAACAAAGACCCTGTAACCATAACGATTGGAAATCATATATACACTATTATACTAAAAGGCCTAGCAGTTAATCCTGCCGACCATGAACCGACCAGACTACATATCCTAAACCACTGATACACCCAAAACTACCTAATCTGCAATAAGGTTTACTAAAATTATAATAAAGGGCGACTAACGGCCAAAATATACACAAGGCCACAAACCGTTACTATGACCAAAAACATATCCATCATACATATTTTCGATACCCCTAATAAAATATCTTGTAACTACATAACGAGAACTAACAAAAGACTCTAAAACAACAAAAATAAACAAAAAAAGACCAAAAATACTAACTAAAGAACCTACAGAAGACAAAGTATTCCAAATAGAAAAAACATCGGGGTAGTCCACATACTTTCGAGGTATACCCTGCATACCAGCAAAATGGAGAGGGAAAAAAGTTAAATTAGTACTAAAAAAAATAACTAAAAAAACCGCATATATTAAACCCTTATTATATAGGTACCCACTTATTGTACCTCACCACAAAGAAACCCCCATAAATAAACCAAACACAGCCCCCATACTCAAAACATAATGGAAATGGGCCACAACATAATATGTATCGTGAAAAATAACGTCTAGACAAGAATTTGACAATACCAAACCAGTTAACCCGCCAATAGTAAAAAGACTCAAAAACCCCATAATCCACATCACCAATGGCTGAAAAACCATCTTCCTACCATAAAGAGTAGCCGCCCAACTGAAAACTTTAACCCCAGTAGGGACAGCAATAATCATAGTAGAAGCCGTAAAATATGCACGAGAGTCTAAATCAAGACCTGCTGTATACATGTGATGACCTCAAACTACGCACCCTACCACACCGATAGTAACAATAGCATACACCATACCTGCTCTACCAAAAACCTCTTTTTTACCAGTAATATAAAGCCTTCTATGTCTTATAATACCAAAAGCAGGCAAAATCAAAACATAAACCTCGGGGTGCCCAAAAAATCAAAACAAATGTTGATATAATAAAGGATTTCCACCCGACTCCACATCAAAAAATCTAGTATTAAAATTACGATCTAGTAACAACATAGTAATAGCCCCAGCTAAAACAGGCAAAGTTAACACTAATAAAAACACGGTAACTAACACAGTTCAACAAAAAAGAGCCATTCTCTCCATATTTAAACTTGTAACACGTATATTAAAAATTGTAGATATAAAATTAATCCCACCCAATAAAGAACTCAAACCAGCACAATGCAAACTCAAAATAGCCAAATCTACACTATGGTCAGGATGACCCCTTGTCCTCAAAGGAGGATAGACAGTTCAACTAGTTCCGCAAGAACTTCCTGACAAACAACTACTTAAAATGAGAACTAAAGCAGCACACAACAACCAAAAACTAAAACTATTTAAACGCGGAAAACTTATATCAGGAGAGCCTAATATCAAAGGCACCATCCAATTTCCAAATCCACCAATCAAACCAGGCATCACCATAAAAAAAATTATTATAATAGCATGCGAAGTAATAACAGCATTATATAGCTGCCCATTACCTAAAAAAAAACCAGGTATAAACAGCTCTAAACGAATCAAAGAAGACAAACCACTGCCCACTAAACCACATCAAAAAGCAAACATCAAATACATAGTACCGATGTCCTTATGATTAGTAGTTTCCAACCAATAAAAAATTCTACGACTTCTATACAAAAGGCCCCAAACAAATAACTAAAAGCCCAAAAAACAACAACCAAAAACAAAATAATAATAATTAACACTATATAATATTTACTAAAAAAACTCGACACACGACCAACCAGACCAAACGAAAACTTACCACTAAGATTTAAAAACACTGATTTAGAAGAACTAGGCCTAATAACAGGGTGTAACCCCCCCACCAGCTCAGCACTTAAAATAACAAAAATATAGCTCTGCAAAACCAAAACAAAAAACTCATAGAAAAAAAAAATCATAGTAAGAAAATAAACAGAAAACTTATCAGGATAATTCCCGAAAACAATAAAAACAAAATACTTACCTCCCTGACCAATACCAAAATTAGCTATCAAACGCATTATTATAACCAAGGGAGTAATCAAATGATGATAAGTTATGGCAAAAATACGTCATAATTCTGTCCCAGTAGCCTCATAAAAAGTTATATAACCAAAAGAATGACACATTCTGATATATTTTTTAATATGATTATATCAAACAACAAAAATAGTAAAAATACTAATTAAACAAATAAGACCCCTAAACCATAAGTCACCACGAACATCACCAGTATAGCCCCTAAAATGATAAAGGCCCAATAACAAAGACATCCAAATAATCATTATAATAAACTTACGAAACCCTCGACTAAACACACCCTCATCAGAAAATAAATAACTACTTAAAAAAATCTCAAACTTATCATGATACCCAACAAAAAAATGACTCACCACAAAACAAGGCAAAAGAAAAAAAGAAAAGAAAAACAAATAATAAAAAAAAATATAACTTATCAATAATCGGAACTAAGCCCTATTTGAATTTAGAAAATACAAAAATAAATTATTAGCTAAAAAAATTAACTTACACTTAAAATAAGTACATTAAATATATGATACAATAGCTAAAACACGAATAACATCTCCGAATCAAAAATTCGAAACTTTAACTTAAGCTAGTGCTTTAATAAATCCACACCCCCACAACAAAATACAACAAAATCAAAACAAAAGGCATTAAAATAATTCAAAAAAAAAACATTAACTTATCATAACGGTAACGTGGGTAAGAACTACGAACAAAAATCATCAAAGAAAAAATAAGAAAAACAAAAAAAAGCCTAGAAAAGAAAAAAAAAACAGACATTAAACAACTATAAAACAATAAACTACCGTACTTTTTTAAAAAGAGTAGAACAAAAGGAACACCAGAGTACTCCACATTATAACCCCTCACCAACTCACTTTCACCTTTGGCAAAATCAAATGGTGCGCGTCCCAATTCAGATAAAACCATAATAAAAAAAAATAAAAACCAAGTCACAGAAACCAAAGAAAAGCTAAAATCAAAGTAATACAACCCTAAACCACTCAACATACACAAAACAATAATATAGAAAACAACCTCGTATGATAATCTCTGGCTTCTAGCCCGCATTCTTCCTAAAAAACCGTATTTACACTTTCTAACAATCCCACTAATCAAAAGTCCATAAGTAGTAACCCCCACTAAACATATAAAAAGCAAAACTATGTACTCCACACCCACACAAGAATAAAAATAGGGTAATACAAATCACAACATCAGTATAATAAAAAAAGAAAAACTAGGAACCATTATAAAATAGAATAAAGAATAAAAAGAACCTAAACTAACCTCCTTTTTCAAAAGCTTAATACCATCAAAAATAGCCTGAGCCAACCCCCAAAAACTAACCTTATTAGGACCAACACGCTCCTGACTACCACCCAACAAATGACGCTCATATAAAGTAACAAAAGCTACCGCCTGTAAAACCAAAAAAATTAAAACCAAAAAAAATATAACTACACCTAACAACAAGACAAAACCAGAAAGGCTACAACTTTCTATTCTACAATAAACTATCATCTCAATAATAAAGCACCAAACAACCAAAAAAAAAAATAATAAACGCCCAAACAAAGAAAAATAATCCAATATAAAAAATATAGACATTATTATAACCCAAACAAAAAAGCACAAATAAGAAACAAATATTGTTATAACAATAAACATAAAAAACAAACCCATATAACCTACCAACCCAGAAAGAGCAAAAACTTTAACCAAAAAAACAAAACCAAAAGGCAAACTCATAAAAATCAAAGATAAATATCAGGACACTGCCCTATTTCCAGAACAACTAAAAGTTAACAAAAAAAAAATCATCAAATACCACAACAACATCTCAAAACCCATACCCAAATCGTAAAAGCCCAAAACTCAATTAAAAGACTCAGTAGAAGATACTAACACTGCTCTAACTAAATCAGACAAAAAAAAATACTGAAAATGACACACAAGAACACCAAAAAACAAAACTAACACAAACACCGAACTACTCAAAACAATATAAACAAGAACATATGGCAATTTCTGCATACTTAAAAACCAAGACAACAAAGTCGTATCCAAATCCTTACAAACCATAAAAACCCAAAAATGACAAGGTGATACCCCTATTTTTACCAACAAGAAAATTAACTGATAGCTAGAAAATACCAAAAATAAAAAACCACAAACCTCCTGAACCAAAAAATAATTCAACACAGAACTAAAATTACCCCCAATCACAACCATTCAAATAAAACAAACGGTAAAAAAGAAAAACATTCTCCACCACAAAATCACATTAACCCCACAAACAATAACAAAACAAAAAAAAACATAAAGGAAAAAAAAAAAACAAATACACTAAGAGCCTAAACCAAAACAATGACAATATAAGCCCAAAACCAAAACCTCGAAAAAGTCACATACTTAATTATAATAAGGGCTCACTGAATATAAACCTCACAGTCAACAGCTGCACATTCACAATTAAAATAAAATTCACACAGGAATTTTTTTCAGTTTTGAAAACCAATAGTTTAAACATAACTTAAACCTGCTACAAAAAAATACCTAATCAAAAAACATTATAACACAAAAACAACATCGGCACACAAAAATTAAAACTAAAAACATAAAAACCTAGAACCCCTTGACCCATCATAATAGAAGTGATAATATAAAAACAATAATAAAAAACAAAAAAACAATAAAAAAAAATAAAAACAAAAACCACAAAATAACCCCTAAACAAAGAACTGACACATAAAAACTCAGAATAAAAACATAAAGAAGGAGGCACCCCTCTATTAGAAATAAAAACCAAAAATAAAATCACAGCAAAAAAAACCCCACTCATCATAAACCTATTGAAATAATACACCATACGTGTATGAAAAACCAGATAAAATTCACCAATTAAATAAAATATTAAAGCCGAACTATAGCCATGAGAAACTAAAAGTATAGAGCCCCCCCTCTTACCTAATACAGAAAAAGACATTAAACCAGCCAAAAACATTCTCATATGAACAATAGAAGAATAAGCAGCTAAAGATTTTACATCACTTTGATAAATACAAAAAAAAGAACACAACACAGCACCCAAAAACGACAATAACATAAAGAAAAAAGAACTATATCTTATTAAACCTAACAAAACACGAAAGAATCCCACACAACCTAACTTTAACATTACACCAGCCAACAAAACTCTAGCCACAGTAGGTGCCTCAACATGGGCTTTTGGTAACCATAAATGCAAAAAATACACCGGAAACTTAACCAAAAAACACAAAGAAATAAAAAATACAAACTCATAAGAAAACAAACAATCAAAATACACGTAATTCAAAAATAAAAAAGAATAATAATACAAAACTAAAAACGGAGAAGAACAAAAAACAGTATAAAATACCAAATAATATCCAGCACCTACTTTCTCCACCTGAGAACCAAAACCCAACAGTATAATCAAAATAGGAAAGACAGTTAATTCATAAAAGAAATACATCATCAACAAACTAGAAGAAAAAAAAAAAATAACACAAAAAAATACCAAAAACTTAGACAGTAACTTCATAAAACTCCTAGATTCTACAAAAAGAACCAAACCCAAAACAAAAATACTCATCATAGCAACACATAAATACACATAACTATCACAAAACAATAAAGCACCTAATCAACTAAAATCCACCATTATAAAAAAAATATAAACAAAGAACAACAAAAGAAAAAAATAATTATCAAAAAAAAAAACCCAAATTAATAGAAACAGAACATAAAAAACAACTAACACATTCTTATAATTACAAATTACAAATTTTTTATTAAACTACGTTAGCAACAATTTCAACAATAAACAAATACAAACAAAAATAATCAAACCACATCAACAAAATGCCAATATACAATACCAAACTCCAAACCTAAATTATTTAAAGAATTAAAATGATTAAAAAACAAACGAAACAAATTAAAAAGCAAAAATAAAGTACCCCCAGTCACATGGGCCCCATGAAAACCGGTAGATAAATAAAAAATACTACCATAAGAACAATCCGAAATTGAAAAGGAAGCCATCCTATACTCATCCACCTGTATTTTAATAAAGAACAAACCCAAAAAACAAGTCACAAACAAAGGCATTACCCTATCTTTATTAACCAATAAACAATGATGAGCTCATGTGACAGTTAAACTTTTAGTCAACAAAATCATTGTATTCAAAAAAGGCACACCCATAGGGTCCACTATCTCCACACCCCTAGGCGGCCAAGCTCCCTCGTCCCTAGAAACAGCACAATCAAAAAAAAACCAAAAAATACTAAAGAAGAACATCACCTCTCTAAAAACAAATAAATACATCCCATAACGGAATCCTTCACTAATACGAATATTGTGACAACCAGATAAAGACTCCATTCCTACATCCTTACCCCAAAAAATCAAAACAAAAAAAATAACCATCAAACTATAAAAAACACTATAATTAAAGGAAAATAATAAAAAAACAATAAAAGACCTAGCCAAACTTAAAATACCTAAAGATACCATAACAGGTAAAATAGACAAACCTAAAACATGAAAAGAATGCTTAATACAAGTTATAACAAACAGAATACCCAAAACAAAAATAAATGCACATCTATACAAAACCTTATTAAATCAAAACAAAAAAAAAATAATCAAAACCAACAAAAAATAAAAAATAGTATAAAAAAAAGATATAATACTGAAAGGATACTCCACAGAACACTGCCCCAATCAACTCAAAACAACAGAAAAAATAATAAAACAATAAACAAAAAACCTATTTAATAAATCAATAGCTCTTACATAATTATCCAACAACAAAAAAAACATAAAAACTAAGACCCTCATCAACAACAATAAAATTCCCAAGATCTTCCTAGGAACAGAACGCAAAATAGCATAAGCAAACAAAAAATATCACTCTGGCACAATATGAACAGGACTATTTAAAATACTTGAAACAATAAACATCTCAGGATCCCCCATCAGAAAAGGAAAATAAAAAACAAAAACAAAAAACAATATTCAAAAGATCAAATTATAAGAATCCTTTACCCAATAAAAAGGATAAAAAACAACTTTTTCTAAACCACCATAAACACCTACAGTAGAGGTCCTCCCACTCCTATGTAAAGAACCTAAATGAAAGCCCACTACAACAAAAACAAACCAAGGTAACAAAAAATGCAAAGCAAAAAACAATTTCAACGTAGAGCAAGAAACCAAAAATCTCCCCCAAATTCACAAAATAACATCACGACCAATAAAAGGGATCACACCTACTAAACTAGTAATAACAACACAAGCTCAATATTTCATTTGAGCCCAAACCAACACATAACCCATAAAAGACTCTAGCATAACAAAAATCATAATTAATAACCCTTTCATCCACACACCCTTCAAACGAAAACTATAATTAAACAAACCCTTAAAAAAATGTAAATATAAAAAAACAAAAAACAAACTAGCACCATTAAAATGTATAATTCGAAATAGTCAACCCCGATTAACCTCATATATAATATACTGCACACTTTCAAAAGACAAAACACTATCGTTCGAATAATAAAATCTTAAAAAAAAACCAGTAAAAATCTGAAAAGACAAAATCATTCCCAACATACTACCATAATTTCAGTTTAAATCCAAAGACTTTCTAGCAGGTAAAACAATCAAAGAACCCCAAAAAACATTTAATAATAAACTCTAAATTCTCAATCCCATCAAGATTAAATTTTTTATAAACTAAAAGAGCACACAAAACCTCATTGACCAAAACAAAGAATTATTATTAAAATAAAGTGTAAAATTAGAGTTAAATCTCCAACGTGCAAAGTAGATGTCTTAAATTTTATTAGGGGGTTTTAGTTTAAAGTAGATATCTTAAATTAAACTAAAACACCCTAATAAAAACAATACCTAAAAACATTACAACAATAAAAATAAAAAAACAAAACAACAATAAAATTTAAACCTTTTCCACCCAGATAACTATAAAAATAACTACTAAAATAAAAAAAACCAGAGTAACTATCCAACACCAACTTTATTAACACACTATCCAAATAACGACTATTTAAATTTAAATACGAAAAGATTTAGGTAAAAAATCAAAAAAAAAACTTATATTTAATATCATCAAAACCAAAAATAAAAAACACAAATCAAAAAAACATAAAAAAACCAATACAAAACAAAAAAACTAAAGAAATCAGAATATAAAAAACTCAAAGGCACAACTACTAAAAAATTTATAACCAACCACCAAATAAAAAAAACAGACATAATAACTAACACAAGTTGGGGTTTTATGATTTTTTTGTTGTTTGGTTTCTCTGTGGTTTTTACTTTTTTTATTGTTATCGTATTTTGTGCTCTTTCTTCGGTAATTTCTTTTTTTCTTTGTTTTATGTTGGTGTGAGATATTTTTTTTCTTTTTTACCCAACATAAAATGACTCACCACAAAACAAGGCAAAAGAAAGAAAGAAAAGAAAAACAAATAATAAAAAAAAGCATAACTTATTAATAACCGGAACCAAGCCCTATTTGAATTTAGAAAATACAAAAATAAATTATTGCACGCATTCCTTCTAAAAACCCATACTTACACTTCCTAACAATTCCGCTAATTAAAAGACCATAAGTAGCAACTCCCACTAAACATATAAAAAGCAAAATTATATATTCTACACCTACACAAGAATAAAAAAAAGGTAACACAAACCACAACATCAGTATAATAAAAAAAGAAAAACCAGGAACCATTATAAAATAAAACAAAGATTAAAAAGAACCTAAACTAACCTCCTTTTTCAAAAGCTTAATACCATCAAAAATAGCCTGAGCCAACCCCCAAAAACTAACCTTGTTAAGACCAATACGCTCCTGGCTACCGCCCAACAAATGACGCTCGTATAAAGTAACAAAAGCTACCGCTTGTAAAACCAAAAAAATTAAAACCAAAAAAAAAATATAACAATACCCAACAACAAGACAAAACCAGAAAGGCTACATCTTTCTATTCTAAAATAAACTATCATCTCAATAATAAAGTACTACACAACCAAAAAAAAAAAAATAATAGACGCCTAAACAAAAAAAATGATCTAATAAAAAAAATATAGATATTATTATAACTCAAACAAAAAACATAAAAAAGAAACAAATATTGTTATAACAATAAACATAAAAAACAGACCCATATAACCCACTAACCCAGAAAGAACAACAACTTTAACTAAAAAAACAAAACCAAAAGGCAAACTCATAAAAATTAAAGATAAATACCACGACACTACTCTATTCCCAGAAAAACTAAAAGTTAACAAAAAAAAATCATCAAATACCACAACAACATCTCAAACCCTATACCCAAATCGTAAAAACCCAAAACTCAATTAAAAGACTCAGTAGAAGACACTGAAACCGCCCTAGTTAAATTAGACAAAAAAAAAAATACTGAAAATGACAAACAAGAACACCGAAGAACAAAACTAACAAAAACACAGAACTACTCAAAACAATATAAACAAGAACGTAAGGTAATTTCTGTATACTTAAAAACCAAGACAGTAAAGTTGTATCTAAATCCTTACAAACCATAAAAACCCAACAATGAAAAGGTGACACCCCTATTTTCACTAACAAAAAAATTAACTGGTACCTAGAAAACACCAAAAATAAAAAACAACAAACCTCCTGAACCAAAAAATAATTCAAAACAGAACTAAAATTGCCTCCAGTCACAACCATTCAAATAAAACAAACGGTAAAAAAATATATTCTTCACCACAAAATTACATTAACTCCACAAACAATAATAAACCAAAAAAAAAAATATAAAGAAAAAAAAACAAATACACCAAGAGCCTAAACCAAAACAATGACAATGCTCCATACTAAAAACTTATAATACAGCTCCAAGTCACGAACAATATATTCAAATTATGTTTTGAAAACACAATAAAAAACTTTTTAAACTCTAGGACCAGATTCCTCTTGCCCTACTTTACTACAACTTACTTCCCTTTAGACAATTGATGGATGATTTGTACCGTTTCCAAGTAAAATTCACTAAAACTAATAAAAATTAAATCACTTTCTTTTACAATACTAAAAAAACATCCCCGATCTCAAGCAAAAAACAAAAATTTAACACTGTGGCTCAACCTAAACTCGTGATATAAACTAGATATATATCTGCAACCAATAAAAATAAAATAAAAATCTGAATGCCCAACACCCAAAAAAACAAACATACATAAGCCAAAAACCAGAGCAAACAACGAGGACTCTCGTTTAACAGTCAACCCCCAAAGAAAAATCAAAAACCTGCCAATATGTGTTCAGTTTAAATATTAATTTACTTCTGCTCTAATAAAAATAGATTAATCGGTTTCTAACCCGAGTCACTTAACTATGATCAAACATCAAGAAAAAACTAACAAAAAATCCCATAATTACACCCAAGATTACAAAAAAAAAAAACACTTAAATTCTCAATATCAACTAACTTAAAGTCAAAATTTACGAGGCCTAGCCGATTAATCTGGAACCCCTCTAATACAAAAAATAAAACAACAAGGTAAAAGAACATTGCCTATCTAAGTAAACTAAAAAAAAGTAAAACCTTATTAATCCTTCACAGACCGCCATCATACCTATAGGATTAACACAAAAATAAAAAC